ATAAAAAAGATCTTTCGGACGAATATTTTTTTATTCGAAATATATCTTTCAAGCTTTTTCTTGATCTAAATAGGATTGCTTATAAAAGTTATCTATATATATATTAAAGTTGTATATATCAATCTAGTCCAACTAGCCCAATAATAAATATTTTCATAGCTAAAAAAAATGGATACAATAGATACAGAGGATATTTTTTCAAGCGGTCCTCTTTTGTGTAATGGAAGAATGGAATATAGTCATTATCCTTTTCAAGTTGGAGAGATGGCTGAGTGGACTAAAGCGTCGGATTGCTAATCCGTTGTACGACTGTACCGAGGGTTCGAATCCCTCTCTTTCCGTTGAGTATTTGGTATTTTATTTACAAATTCCAAGTTTCGAACCCCCGTTTTTTGGAATTCATTTTTGATTTCTCATTTTTTTTTATCATTAATATTTTAAAATTGGAATTTCTAATTTTTATTTACTTTTTTGATTTCTATTTAATAGCGAAAATCCTAAGAACATTCAAAAATGAAGCAAGTAAAAAAAAAAGGACTCTTTTTCATTCTTATTCTTCACGTCCAGGATTACGTCCTGGATCGTTAGATAGGAATCCGAAGATGAAGAGAGAAACAAAGAATATCACCACTGTGTAAACAAAGAGTTTGAGAGTAAGCATTACACAATCTCCAAGATCCTTTTTTTTTTTTCAAAAAAAAAAAAGAGAATAGATTCTCCATTTTTATAACACATATACTATTTTGACACCACTAAAGGAAAGGATTTTCAGAAATGAAATAAAAAAATTCTCAGAAAATTGTAATAAGAGTTGATTCTTTCATTACAAAAAACGACCCCCTATTGTGAGGACTCTAATAGGATCTTTCAAGAAACGAAATCCGAATGAAAAAATGGCGCGATTCCCATTTATCGAAAACTATCTAAGAATTGTTTAAATCGAGGGTTCATTCATACTCTAAGACTTATCCGATCTTATCCTCTGATCTTATCCGTTGTTAGAATTTGTTTCTCGAATAACTCATGTCTAGGATAGTATTCAAGATTTTATCGAAAACTTACAGCAGCTTGCCAAACAAAGGCTAAGAGCAAAAAGAAAAGGGGTATTACTGGCATAACATCTACGATTGGATTCAAAAAAGCGTAGGCCTCGGGTAATTTGGCTAAGAAAAAACGACTCGAATAAAGATCGGAATTAAGACAGATCAAACTAAAGATATTAAGCATAACAACCCTTTTTTTTATTGCACTTGGAGATAATTGTATTTTGATTGAGTTAATATAATAATATAGTAGTGATATACGTTAAAAATTACGAAAGTAGGGTAGACCCAAAATCCTTTTTTTTTTTTGAACTCATCCAATCCAAAAATTTTCTATTTTCTTTTGCGAATTGAAGAAATCATCCTTTCATACAATATCTTAATTGAATTATATGTAATGATCAATAAATTCATTTTCAGTCTATATCTACATGTGTCAAAATGCTAGGAAGAGTATAGTCCGTCGATATTTGCACTGGAATTGACGAATAACCAATACCAATACTAGTGTTTTGTAGTATCGAATAGAAATTGAAATGGGGCGTGGCCAAGTGGTAAGGCAACGGGTTTTGGTCCCGCTATTCGGAGGTTCGAATCCTTCCGTCCCAGGAAAGACATTTTTTTGTTTTTCATTTCTATATAGAAAAAGATTGTCTTTTTTTTTTAAGATTTCAGAGTAGAATATTGAATGGATATTATGTGATTCTTGTTTCTGATTTTGAATCATTCTATTTTTCTGTGAATCATATCTTTTTCACAAATTGAGTTCAAATAAGTACATGGCAAAACAAAAAAAACATAGAGATAGACGGAGCTATATCGAAGTGGGAGCCAGGTAATAAGATAGATCACAACACAAATAAGAATTTGAAATCAATTCAAAGGGGGTTGAATGCGACTTTCGTCGTATATCCATTCCCTGACGATATTCCTATTTTATCTTAGTTAGTTATTTCGAATTAATTATGTACCTTATAATAAGAGTTAATCACCAACGGAGCATATTAATTTCACTAGTTGTGTCTGTACAAATCGGATTAACAAATCATAAAGTTACATACTTAGCACGGTTTTTGTTTAAGCCTCTTTTTTAGGTATTTCAACTCCTATTTCATTTGGCTCTAATACAGAATTGGAAATTCCCTGGACTAATGGAGACGGGGGAATTCGTGCATGCTATTCCCCTTGCGTTTAATCAAAATTATTGAACCTCCCCAATCAAAGAAACTGCGCGAAAAATGAGGAAATGCTTAATGGATTATTATCGTTCTAGTCGATTTCCGTGATAAGGTTTTTCGAAAAAAAAAAAAAAAAAAAAAAATTTGGATTCGTGAATTTGCAATATTCAACATAGAATGAATATAATATTCGTGTAAATGGAGTCCAATGAAAATTGTTCAGTCTATTTGACTTTGACAGGGGGGATTCCTTCTTTTTTGTTTCGGATTTTCGTTTTCAGTATGAAATGAAAAAAATAAGAACCCCCAATTTACTTTCCATCAACCTTTTTTATGCATTCCAAAAAAGAAATTCGATTATGTTGACATATAATATGTTGCCTTATTAGAATATGTTGGAGTATATTAATATATGTACAATATGGATGGATGGGTAGATTAGAATATGGGTCCATGGGTATATCATGGACGTTGACTTGACATACTCTTAACATACTAGAATATGTTGACATATAATATGTTGCCATACTATAATATGTTGGAGTATATTAATATATGTAGGGGTAGTTTATGGACGTTGACGCGATTTTCATATGAATATTTTGGGGTAGATTAGAATCTCTTCTATTTCCCCAATTAAAGCTCCTGGTTCCCCAATTAAAGCTCCTGGAATCGCAATGCCTGTTGTATCTCGCAATATTGTATCTCGTAATATGCCTGTTGTATTGTATCGGACTGCCCTTTCATAAGGGGACAGAGAAGAAAGCGTCCATAATAAATTAGTTAGCGGAAATGCATTTTTTGGAATCCGTATAACTCATTTTTTTATGAAATGCTTTTTTTGGAATCCGTTTACTTTATACTTACTACTTTATGCTCAGGAACTGATTAAAAGTCTTACACTTAGCATCTGATTAAAAGTCTTGCACTTAAAAAAAAAAGGGAAGGAGGATTTTTCTATGATCTACCTGTCAACTAACATTCTAAGCGAAATTGATACTCAAGTTCGCGAAATTAAGTATCAAGTTCGCGAAATTCATTATCAAGTTCGCGACCTTAATACTGCACTTCGCGAAGTTGATAATCAACTTCTTGATTATATTATTAAAGGGGAGAGTTTTTCTATGCTCGGCATGTCAAATTCCCTCCTAAGCGAAATTGAGACTCAACTTCGCGAAATTGAGACTCAACTTCGCCAAATTTATATCCACCTTGGCGATATGTATACTCAACTTTTTGCTTTTATTCTTAAGGAGGAGGGTTGTTCTATGATCGACATATCAAGTGACAGTCTAAGCGAAATTCATACTCAACTTGGCGCAATTTTTACTAAAATTTACGAAATTTATATCGGACTTGACGCAATTTATACTCAACTTAGTACTTATACTCTTAAAAAGGATGATTGTTATATGATCTACCTGTCAACTAACATTCTAAGCCAAATTGATACTCAACTTCGCGAAATTTATACTCAACTTCGCGAAATTTGTACTCAACTTATTACTTATTTCATAGAAAATCCGACAAATTGCGATGATGACTGGGATGCTGACTGGTCTGATGACTGGGATGATGACTGGGCTGAGGCCTGGGATGATGACGATGAGAAAGATCCTCTTGAGGATAAGAAGAAGGATAAGAAGAAGGATAAGAAGAAGGATAAGAAAGAGACTCAAAAGGATAAGAAGAAGGATAAGAAGAAGGATAAGAAAGAGACTCAAAAGGATAATAAGGAAGATGCTCAAGAGGATAAGAAGAAGGATAATAAGAAAAATCCTCTTGAGGATAAGGATGGGCAAGATCCTATGAAGCCTACCAAGCCTAAAAGGAGTAAGAAAAAGCCTCAAGAGGATAAGCAAGATCCTTTAGATCCTATGAAGCCTACCAAGCCTAAAAGGAGTAAGAAAAAGCCTCAAGAGGATAAGCAAGATCCTTTAGATCCTATGAAGCCTACCAAGCCTAAAAGGAGTAAGAAAAAGCCTCAAGAGGATAAGCAAGATCCTTTAGATCCTATGAAGCCTACCAAGCCTGAAGGGCCTAAAAAGCCTAACAAGTCTAACGAGGAAGCGGAAGAGCTTGAAGGGGATAATAAGGAAGACCTTGAAGGGGATAAGCAGAAGGATAAGAAAGATGAGCTTTTCTTCGTCGATTATGACGATGAGGAAGAGGAAGAAGAGCTTTTCTTCGTCGATTATGGCGATGAGGATGAGGAAGAAGAGCTTTTCTTCGTCGATTATGACGATGAGGAAGAGGAAGAAGAGCTTTTCTTCGTCGATTATGGCGATGAGGATGAGGAAGAAGAGGATAAGCAGAAGGATAAGAAAGATGAGCTTTTCTTCGTCGATTATGGCGATGAGGATGAGGAAGAAGAGGATAAGCAGAAGGATAAGAAAGATGAGCTTTTCTTCGTCGATTATGACGATGAGGATGAGGAAGAGCTTGAAGGGGATAATAAGCCTAACAAGTCTAACGAGGAAGCGGAAGAGCTTGAAGGGGATAATAAGCCTCAAGGGGATAATAAGGAAGACCTTGAAAGGGATAATAAGCCTCAAGAGGATAAGCAGAAGGAAGAAGAGGATAAGCAGAAGGAAGAAGAGGATAAGCAGAAGGAAGAAGAGGATAAGCAGAAGGAAGAAGAGGATAAGCAGAAGGAAGAAGAGGATAAGCAGAAGGAACTCGGTTTGGAGCCCTGGCCCTGGTATCGCCCTAAGCATTGGGGCTGTCCCCACCGTAAGCATAGGGGCTGTCCCCACCGTAAGCATAGGGATCGCAAGTCGGTTCCCGCTAAGGAGCGCGAGTTGGTTCCCGATCAGTCTACCAAGCGGGATACCGATCCGGATTCCGAGGCGTCTCTAAAATCGAACTATGCGCATTTATGGGTTCACTGCAAACTTTGTTCTGGATTAAATTATAAGAAAATTTTGAAGTCCAAAAACAATGTTTGTGAACAATGTGGATCTCATTTGAAAATGCATAGTTCAGATCGAATCGACCTTATGCTTGATCCAAAGACTTGGGCTTCTATGCATGAAGGCCTGCTTTCTCTAGATCCTATTGAATTTCATTCGGAGAAAGACCCTTATAAAGGTCGGGTTGCTTCTTATAAAAGAAAGACAGGATTATCGGAAGCTATTCAAACGGGCAGAGGTTACCTAAAAGGTATTCCCCTAGGAATTGGACTTATGGATTTTCAGTTTATGGGGGGTAGTATGGGATCCGTAGTCGGCGAGAGAATCACCCGTTTGGTCGAGTATGCTACCAATCGAGTTTTACCTCTTATTCTAGTGTGTGCTTCCGGAGGGGCACGTATGCAAGAAGGGAGTTTGAGCTTGATGCAAATGGCTAAAATATCTTCTGCTTTATCTGATTATCAATTCAATAGAACGGTATTCTATGTAGCTCTCCTTACATCTCCCACTACGGGTGGTGTGACGGCTAGCTTTGGGATGTTGGGGGATATCATTCTTGCAGAACCTAATGCCTACATCGCATTCGCAGGTAAAAGAGTAATTGAACAAACATTGAATATTGAAGTACCTGAGGGTTCACAAACGGCTGAATATTTATTCGATAAGGGCTTATTCGATCAAATTGTACCACGCAATCCTTTAAAGGGTTCTTTGAGTGAGTTATTTAATTTTCACGGTTTTGTTACTTTGTTACTTTGAATTCTCAAGTAATTAATATTTATAATTATTGTATAGTTAGTTTATCTGAATCAAAGTAAAAAAAATGTATTTTTGGTGAAATAAGATTCAATTGTAGAAAGAATCGTGCGGACAGTTGTTTTATATTGATATTCCTGATTACGAATCAGGAACTCCCTAGGAACAAGATCAAAAAAAAATGCATGCTTATGCAATGCGCAATTCCAATTAGTCAAATAAATGGAATTTTCTTTTTCCTTTCTTGTATAGAGTAGAAAGAGTATCTTTCTACTCTATCTCCCGAGAAATCTTTAGTTTGACTAAGAATCCACGTTCTTGGATTGAATCCTAATGAATCTTTCGGGAACTCGTTTGTAATAAATAGAAAATCCAAACGGAAAGAAAAATGAGAATTCAAATTTGACGACAAGAATGGATTCTCCTAGATCTATTTTTGTATTTCATGTAGAAAGATGAAGATGAATAAGTCTCATTTATTTAATTATACACTCCTTGCACTTATTTATTATATATACTCACTTAGATATACTTAGTATAATTATATACGAATTATAATTCTACTAAGATATCTTTATAACAATACCAGGTACAAATATTCCACCGAGGTACCCCATTCTATGACAGACTTCCCCTCTATTTTTGTGCCTTTAGTGGGCCTAGTATTTCCGGCAATTGCAATGGCTTCTTTATCTCTTCATGTTGAAAACAACAAGATTGTTTAGATCCAACGGGCCCGAACCTGATCTATTCTTTTCAATTAAGACTTCGATATAGATAATACGGATATCTCTTTAATATAGTAGGGTAATGCGGCTTCTTGTGAACAGAAACGAAGGAGCTCTTTTGTATGGCTAAATAGATGATATGGATAAATGAGTTATGGCTATTTTCATCGGAATCGGGGCGGATAGCTGAAATAGAAAGTCAATCTATCTATATGTAGATAGATTCATAGGAGATCATAGAAATTGGATGTTATTATTTTAGCCCTAACCAATTCGATGAATTACTTCGCAAGGGTTCCATCAGAAGGGCGCTAGTTGATGAGAGTTACTTCGGAACCAAAAAAAGAAAAGTCAAATCCATTTGGACTTTTTTCTAAATTCCAATAAAATGCAACTGGATCTAGTATGATTTGGCGATCAGAACATATATGGATAGAACTTATAGTGGGGTCTCGAAAAATAAGTAATTTCTGCTGGGCCTTTCTCCTTTTTTTAGGTTCATTAGGATTCGTATTGGTTGGAACTTCCAGTTATCTCGGTAAGAATTTGATATCTTTAGTTTCCTCTCAGCAAATCCATTTTTTTCCACAGGGGCTCGTGATGTCTTTCTACGGAATCGCGGGTCTCTTTATTAGTTCTTATTTGTGGTGCACAATTTCTTGGAATGTGGGTAGTGGCTATGATCGATTCGATCGAAAAGAAGGAATAGTGTGTATTTTTCGTTGGGGGTTCCCGGGAAAAAATCGTCGTATCTTCCTACGATTCCGTATGAAAGATATTCAATCCATCAGAATAGAAGTTAAAGAGGGTATTTATGCGCGTCGTGTCCTTTATATGGAAATAAAAGGGCAGGGGGCCATTCCCTTGACGCGTAGTGATGATAATTTGACTCTGCGAGAAATTGAGCAAAAAGCCGCCGAATTGGCCTATTTCTTGCGCGTACCCATTGAAGTTTTTTGAAATTTACTGGAACTGAAGAATAAACTCTTTCTCCGCAGTAGGGAAACAATTCAAGAATTCTCTTTTTTGCTATAGCATAGCTTCAAGTTTTTTCAAAACGTGCATTCGAGCTAAAGTAGACGTATGCGGAACAGCGAGAAAATAAAACGAAACTTTTTTTGTTCGAAAATCATTCAAAAACGAGTAGCAAATCGAAATAATGGATTCATCTAGCATATCAAAACATTTCGGACTAAAGAATTGATCTTTTTATTTTCAATAGGAATTAATTGATACGTTAGATGCAGATAGATCTTGTCAATTCTCTCTCTTTTTTTCTTTCTTTTGGGGTTGGATCTCTTATAACGAGAACATTTATGTATTGTTTTTCCACTCATTTGGGATCAAAACAATATTCTTGAGAAATCGATTTCCATTTTTCCTGGATTATTACTGTGGGTAACCAACGCATTTTTTTTTTTTTCGAAATGCAATTTTTTCTATTTTGATAGAAAGAAAGGGGATTCCTTTGGCTGGAAATCAAAATAATATTCATTACTGGACGTGGTTCTTTCTGGGATTCATTGAAAAAGATTCGAATTTGATCCATTGAGGTATCTGGAAACAAGATTTTTTGAATTCTTTTTACATTCGAAGTGGGCTCTTATTCTATTTCTTTATTCTTTCTAGATTCCAGTACTAACCGCCGAATTCCAAATCAAAGTGGGGAATAGATTCACAGGCTCGCGGCCTTGGAATAGAACTTATGGTTGATAGAAAAAGATTAGATCGCAGAGATTCGTCGAAGGGGGTGGGTTCATTAACAATTCAAATTCACAGATGAAAAAATGAAAAAAAAAAAAGAATTTCTTCCGCTTCTATATCTTACAGCTATAGTCTTTTTTCCCTGGTGGATCTCCCTCTTATTTAATAAAGGTCTTGAATCTTGGGTTACTAATTGGTGGAATACTACGCACTCGGAAACTTTTTTGACTGATATGCAAGAAAAGAGTATTCTAGACAAATTCATAGAATTAGAAGAACTCTTACTCTTAGACGAAATGATAAACGAATACCCGGAAACACATCTCCAAACACTTCGTATAGGAATCCACAAAGAAATGGTCCGCTTGATTAAGATGCGCAACGAGGATCATATCCATACAATTTTGCACTTATCGACAAATATAATCTGTTTCATTATTTTCCGCGGTTATTCTATTCTGGGTAATAAAGAACTTCTCATTCTTAACTCTTGGATGCAAGAATTCCTATATAACTTAAGTGACACAATAAAAGCTTTTTCGATTCTTTTATTAACTGATTTTTGTATCGGATTCCACTCGCCCCATGGTTGGGAACTAATGATTGCTTATGTCTACAAAGATTTTGGATTTGCTCAGAACGATCAAATTATATCTGGTCTTGTTTCCACTTTTCCAGTCATTCTAGATACAATTTTTAAATATTGGATTTTTCGTTATTTAAATCGTGTATCACCCTCACTTGTAGTGATTTATGATTCAATGAATGACTGATACTATTTTACATAAGCAAAACGTTTCAAGACGTACTTACCCTTTCGACCCGGACGAGGATTTCTCCTACTCCAATATTCCAGTAAACCGATTTCAGTAAATAGCAGAATTGTGGATAGGGACTATACAAGCAACCCACCTAATTTTATTGTAGAAATTTTCGGGATCAATGATTGGACCGTGCAAATGAAAAATACCTTTTCTTGGATAAAGAAAGAGATTACTCGATCTATTTCCCTATCACTGATGATATATATCATAACTCGGACATCCATTTCAAACGCATATCCCATTTTTGCACAACAGGGGTATGAAAATCCACGAGAAGCGACTGGACGTATTGTATGTGCGAATTGCCATTTAGCTAATAAGCCCGTGGATATTGAGGTTCCCCAAGCGGTACTGCCGGATACTGTATTTGAAGCAGTTGTTCGAATTCCTTATGATAGGCAAGTAAAACAAGTTCTTGCTAATGGTAAAAAAGGGGGTTTGAATGTGGGCGCTGTTCTTATTTTACCCGAGGGTTTTGAATTAGCCCCCCCCGCTCGTATTTCACCCGAGATGAAAGAAAGGATAGGCAATCCGTCTTTTCAGAGCTATCGCCCCACTAAAAAAAATATTCTTGTTATAGGTCCCGTTCCCGGCCAGAAATATAGTGAAATAACCTTTCCTATTCTTTCTCCGGACCCCGCTACTAATAAAGATGTTCACTTCTTAAAATACCCCATATATGTCGGCGGGAATAGAGGAAGGGGACAGATTTATCCCGACGGGAGCAAGAGTAACAATACAGTTTATAATGCGACAGCCGCTGGGATAGTAAGTAAAATAATACGAAAAGAAAAGGGGGGGTATGAGATAACCATAACGGATGCCTCGGATGGGCGTCAAGTGGTTGATATTATC